TGTTTCACTTGCATATCATAAGGAATTCGAACAACTGCCTCAAATACAGTATCGGGAAGTACCGCTTGTGGAACCTCAATATCCACGGGCTTATTAGCTAAATGGCAATTGGCGCATACAATACGCCCGGTCGCTTCTCGTGGATTTTCATAACCCTGCTGTGCAAAAATGGGATATGCACTTGAAATAGATGTCTGGCTTATGATATATATCATGAGCGATACGGAAATGGAGCGAGCAATCCGTTCCTTTATCCAAGAAAAAGTATTTCGAGTTTGCATGGTCCAGTGATACCGAAAATTTCTACAATAAATTGAGTAGGTCACTAATCTAGTTTCCTATCCACGATTCTGCTATTTACTGGAATAATATTATAGGATAAATCCCCAGGATGGGTAAAAATAGAAAATGTACAACTACAAAGTCAGAAACATTTGAATTGGATTAATTTCGGATCGATAGATCATTTTTCACTTATTGAATGATAAATCACTACAAGTGATGGAGAGATGCGGTTTAAATAATAGAAAACCCAATATTTAAAAATGCTATCTAGAATGACTGGAAGAATAGAAACAAGACAAGATATAATTTGATCATTCTGAACAAACCCAAAATCTTTGTAGACAGAGCTAATTATTAGTTCCCAACCACGGGTCGAATGAAATCCGAGACATAAATCAGCTAATAAAAGAATAGAAAGAGCTTTGGTTGTGTCACTTAAATTATATAGGAATTCCTGAGCCCAAGAGTTAAGAATAACAAGTTCTTTATTACCCAAAATAGAATAACCACTTAGAATAACAAAAGAGATTAGATTTGTCGATAAGTGCAAAGTCGTATGTATACGATCCTCGTTATGTATCTTGATTAATTGGATTATTTCGGTGTGGATTCCTATACGAAGGTTTTGTAGATGTGTCTCCGAGTATTCCTTGATGGTTTCGTCCAAGAGGAGAAGTTCTTCTAATTCTATGAATTTTTCTAGAATACTCTTTTCTTCAATATCATTCAAAAAAGTTTCGGATTGCCCAGTATTCCACCAATTAGTAACCCAAGATTCCAGACTTTTATTAAATAAGAGAGAAATACACTGAGGCAAAAATACTATAAATGCAAAATATAAACGAGGGGTGAATGCTTTCTTTTTTGCCATTTTTTCATCTGTGAGTTGTTAATGAAAATATCTCAGTCATCGATTCTATGCCATCGAATATTTCTCTTACGTACGAGTTCTATTCCACGGTATCGAAGCTAGGAATCTATTCACTCTTTTGGATTTGTAATTTCGGGCTTAGTTCTCGAATCTCGAAAGAGTACCCAAATTGACTAAGAATTCACTTTGACTTCGAATGAATAAAGAATCCAAAATATTCGTTCCCGATCTCTCAACTCAATTGGTCAAAAGTCTCTCCTTTCGAGGAATCGCCGAAATGGAGATTAAAGTAACTTCCTTTTTATTATCTATCAAAATATCTAATATTTAGAAAAAAGTTCGCTGACTATGAGGAGTCAGGAATAGAATAATTGAGGGAAGTTTCGGAAGAATATTGTGATGATCAAAAATGAGCTGCAAACCAAGACAGAAATTGGCTAGTTATCCGTAATCGTTATTAAGGATTAAGGCACCCTACTGTTTGGGCATTACGGAGCACAAAAATAGATAAATAAGGCGTGTCGATTGAAAATAATTTACAGGATATGATCTATCTGAATCTAAAGTTTCAATTCCAACTAGTCTGGATTTATATATTTTTTATTTATATATAATGTGGACTTAAAACTATTGGACTTAAAACTATATATTGGACTTAAAACTATTGGACTTAAAACTATACAAAATATAAAATAGGAAAGGCGGGTTTTTATTTCCAAAGAGTTGATTATGAGATGAATCCATTCTTTCAATTTGTTACTTCTTGTTTTTATTGAATTGAGTTGTGTACATTTACATACATATAAAAAAGACTCCAACTCAAAAAGTATCCTTATCCCATATAAGCCTGCTTTAGCTCGTGTTCGGACGAAACCTCAGTTAAGTTATGTTATAGAAATATGTTATAGAAAAAGAAGATTCTTGAGTTTTCCCCTCCTACTGATAAAATTTTTCCCATTTCTTAAAAAACTTCGATGGGTACACGCAAGAAATAGGCCAATTCCGCAGCTTTTTGTTCAATTTCCCACGCAGTCAAATTCTCATCAGTACGGGTCAATGGAAACGCTCCCTGCCCTCTGATATCCATATAAAGGACACGACGAGCATAAATACCCTCTTTAACTTCTATTCGGACGGATTGAATATCTTTTATAAGGAATCGGAGGAAGATACGACGATTTTTTCCGGGAAATCCCCAACGAAAGATACACACTAGTCCTTCTTTTCGATCGAATCGATCATAACCACTCCCTATATTCCAAGAAATTGTGCACCACAAATAGGAGCTAATAAAAAGACCCGCAATCCCATAGAAAGACATCACAATCCCTTGTGGAAAAAAAA